ATGTGCAATATTGTAATAATATAATATACACACATTCAGCAAGGGATAAGGCTTCTTGATGTTTTCCTGTTTCCGGGGGGTTTACGGGAGTATTAGACATGTGAGGAGTTAGGGGGGGGTAGGGGGGGTTTAGGCGTGAAGAAACCGGGTGTGACAGGGATTTTAGGAGTTAATACTAGTACTTTATGCTCTTGAAATCAGTTATGCAATTCTTTTAAATCCATATCTTCGTACCATTAATTAATTATTAAGTCGAACAGAGAATATGTTCAACCTTATAATAATTCTTTAGTGTGCACTGTGAAATGCTAATGAAAAGGAGAAAAAAAAAAGAACCACTGACACTCTGGACGTAACGCCCGGCATGGTGGGTAACGAGGAGTATGTATTCTCGCCATTAACTTATGCCAGCGTCAAGAAAAGTATGGGGTGTAGCCCAACTTATGGACCTGAAATAGGAACCAGATGCCAGGAATAGTTCACTAAGTGAAACCCCCACGATTTCTGTCCCTGACCTTCAAGGATTATTAACATTGAGAAATCAACTGATGGTGGGCTCTTACTACATTAAAATATTCTTGCTTGTCGAGATGTTGAGTGTTTGGTATATCTTGACTAGTGGAGATTTGTGTTCGGTCTTAAATGTCCCCAAATTATTGTTAAATCATAAGTTTGTTTGATAAAGAATTTTTATGGTTTATGTAAGTATTTCTTGTGTATGACTAAATCATATGTGTTGATACATGTTATGTTTAAGTTTACATTAAATGAACGTAAACCATCTATTGATAGTTTAATATAAATATATGGTGTAATTACATATATGCACTGTATTGAGGCAGAGCTCGGTCAAAGAATAGTTTAATTTAAGAATCCTAGCTTTGGGAGTTAGGGGTGGGGGTTAAAATCCTCTTTCTTTGAGCAGTAGGAAGGATTTCAACCTTCGACGTCCGGTTTACAAGACCGGTGCTCTGGCGCTGAGCTACTAGTGCACTGTTATTTAAGTACTTTGTTTTCTAATCAACCGGTAATGGGGGTTAGAATGAGGAAAATAAAGAAGTAGAGGAATGATGCAATCTGTCCGATAATTACGAAAGGATGTTCTACAGGTATTCCTCCGATTCAAGTTAAGATGGCTACGTCTGCAACTAGAAGTCAGAATAGGAATTGTGCGAGGGGTCGGAAGGTAAGGGTTCGTTGTTTGGAGGTGTGAAGAATTGGGACGAGCATGAGGATGAGGATGGAGAAAAGGAGAGCAAGGACGCCTCCTAGTTTGTTAGGGATAGATCGTAAAATTGCGTAAGCAAATAGGAAATATCACTCAGGTTTGATGTGTGGGGGAGTGACGAGGGGGTTGGCGGGGGTGAAGTTGTCTGGGTCTCCTAGGAGGTTGGGAGCAAAGAGTGCTAATGAGATTAGAGCAATTAATAATACTGCAAAGCCTAATAGATCTTTGTAGGAAAAGTAGGGGTGGAATGAGATTTTGTCGGCGTCTGAGTTTAGTCCTGTGGGATTAGTTGATCCGGTTTCGTGGAGAAAAATAAGGTGGATTATTGTTATAGCTGCGATGATGAATGGGAAGAGGAAATGGAATGCAAAGAATCGGGTTAGGGTGGCGTTGTCTACTGAGAAGCCCCCTCAGATTCATTGGACGAGGGAGTTACCGATGTAGGGGATTGCGGAGAGAAGGTTAGTAATGACAGTGGCACCTCAGAATGATATTTGGCCTCAGGGGAGTACGTAACCTACAAATGCAGTTATTATGACTAGTAGGAGGAGAATGACTCCAATGTTTCATGTTTCTTTGTAAAGGTATGAGCCGTAGTAGAGTCCGCGTCCGATGTGGAGGTAGATGCAGATGAAAAAGAAGGATGCGCCGTTAGCGTGTATGTTTCGAATAAGTCAGCCATAGTTCACATCTCGGCAAATGTGGGCGACGGATGAAAAGGCTGTGGCAATATCTGATGTGTAGTGTATAGCGAGGAAGAGGCCTGTAAGGATTTGGGCAATGAGACAGAGTCCAAGTAAGGAGCCGAAGTTTCATCAGACGGAAATGTTGGAGGGAGCAGGGAGATCTACTAGTGCATCATTTGCGATTTTTAGGAGGGGGTGGGATTTTCGAAGGTTAGCCATTAGTGTTTTTGTAGTTGAATAACAACGGTGGTTTTTCAAGTCATTAGTCCTGGTTAAAGTCCTGGTAGAAACTATGGCCTATGTCATGCTTATATTTTTGTTTAGTCTAGTTTTAGGATTGGCGGCGGTTGCTGCTAATCCCTCTCCTTATTTTGCAGCTTTAGGGTTGGTAGCGGTAGCTGGGGTGGGATGTGGAGTTTTAGTGGGTTGCGGGGGGTCTTTTTTATCATTAATTTTATTTTTAATTTATTTGGGGGGAATATTGGTTGTGTTTGCGTATTCGGCAGCTCTTGCTGCTGAGCCTTATCCGGAGAGTTGGGGAAGTTGACCTGTTTTGGGTGTGGTGGTAGTTTATGTTTTTGGGGTGTGTGTGTCGGCGTGTATGTTTTGGGGAGGTTGATATGAGGGTTCTTTGATTTCAGCAGATGAATTTAGTGAGTTTTCTGTGTTTCGAGGGGATGTGGGAGGGGTAGCGTTGGTATATTCTGTGGGGGGTGGTATGTTGGTTTTAGGGGCATGAGTGTTGTTGTTGACGTTGTTTGTAGTTTTGGAATTGACACGGGGTTTGGGTCGGGGAGCTCTTCGGGCTGTTTAGTGGAGGAGTGTTATTAGGGCGAGGAAGAAGGTGAAGAAGAAGAGGGAGAGGTAGGTTTTGATTATGCCTTGTTGGATGTTGTTGGTTGTTGTGATTAGTGGGGAGTTAAGAGAGTAGGCTGCTTTTGGACCGACTTTTTCTAGTCAGGTTTGGTCAATTATTTGGGAGGCGATGGTTTGTCCTAGGAGAAGGTTAAGTTTTGGGGTGAGGCGGTGAATAATTATGGGAAAAAATCCTAGTATGTTGGAGAAATGGTGGAGGGGAAGGGTGGGTGTGGGTTTGAGTTGTTTGCTAGTTAGGGAGGCAAGTTCTAGAGCAGTTAATAGTCCCATAATTGTGACGGCGAGGGCGGCTGTTTTTAGTAGGAGCGGTATAGTTATGATTGGAGTTTTTAGGGGAGTAATGTTGGAGGTGATAAGGAGGCCTGCGATGATGCTGCCTCAGGCTAGTCGTTTGATGGGGTTGATTACTGTTGGGGTATTTTCATTGATGGGGGAGAAAGAATTAAATCGGGGATACCCTATGGATACAAAGAAGATTACTCGGAGGCTGTAGACAGCTGTAAGTGAGGTGGCTAATAGGGTTAATGTTAGGGCTCAGGCGTTTAGGTAGGATGTGTTGAGGGCTTCGATGATGGCATCTTTAGAGAAGAAGCCTGCTAGGAAGGGGGTGCCTGTGAGAGCAAGGCTACCGATTGTTAAGCAGGAGGATGTGAAGGGTGTGAGGTGATGTATGCCTCCTATTTTTCGGATGTCCTGTTCGTCATTTAGGCTGTGGATGATGGAGCCGGAGCAGAGGAAGAGTATTGCTTTGAAGAAGGCATGGGTGCAGATGTGAAGGAAGGCGAGTTGTGGTTGATTTAGTCCGATGGTTACTATTATTAGGCCTAATTGACTGGATGTTGAGAAAGCAACGATTTTTTTGATGTCGTTTTGGGTGAGGGCGCAGGTTGCAGTAAATAGGGTGGTGATAGCGCCCAGGCAGAGGCAAATGGTGAGGGCGGTTTGATTATTTTGTAGGAGGGGGCTTATACGGATTAGTAGGAAAATGCCTGCCACAACTATGGTACTTGAGTGCAGTAGGGCAGAGACCGGTGTGGGGCCTTCTATGGCAGAGGGGAGTCAGGGGTGGAGGCCAAATTGGGCTGATTTACCTGTGGCTGCGATGATTAATCCAATTAGAGGGAAGGTGAGATCGAGGTTTTTAGCTGCGGAGAATACTTGTTGTAATTCTCAGGAGTTGAGGTTTGTTGCGATTCATGCTATGGCGAAGATTAAGCCAATGTCCCCTACTCGGTTATAAATTACAGCTTGGAGGGCTGCAGTGTTTGCATCGGCTCGCCCATATCATCAGCCGATGAGTAAGAATGATATGATTCCTACCCCTTCTCAACCGATGAAGAGTTGGAATATGTTGTTTGCTGTCACCAGAATAATTATAGCGATGAGGAAGATTAGCAGGTATTTGAAAAATCGGTTTATGTACGGGTCGGTGTGTATGTATCAGGAGGCAAATTCGAGAATGGACCAGGTAACATATAGGGCTACGGGAGTAAAAATGATGGAGTAGATGTCAAATTTTAGGCTGATGTTGATGTCGAAGGTAAGGGTGTTTGTTCAGGATCAGCTGGTAATGATGGTTTCAGTACCTTCTTGGAGAAATAGGAATAGGGGGAGGAGGCTGATAAAAAAGGCTAATTTGATAGCTGTTTTTACTTTGTCTAAAGCTCAGTTGGGCGGGTGTAGTTGGGGGGTGAGGGTTGTAAAAACAGGGTATGATAGTAGGAGAAAGATTGTAATTAGACTAGATGTTATTATGATAGGGGTGTGGTGCATAGCTGCTACTTGGATTCGCACCAAGAGTTTTTGGTTCCTAAGACCAATGGATGAGCTGTTATCCTTTAGAAGCTGTTCGAGTGAGCCTTGGAATTTAACCAAGGGGGCAAAGATTAGCAGTCTTTGTTGCTATAGGCCTCTCTCGGTGGATAAGGGGGTTTTAACCTCTGTTTTTAGAATCACAATCTAATGTTTTTGTTAAACTATATCTACAGGTTGTTCAGCCTCAGATTAATTCGGGCTTGAGGATTAGAAGGAGGAGGGGTAAGAGATGGAGAGCTATTAGTAGGTGTTCTCGAGAGTGGGTGGGTTCGAGAGCAGTGATGTGGGAGGGGAGGGGTCCTCGTTGGGTTATAAGAAATATGTACAGTGAATAGCCTGCAGTGATAAGGGTTCCGGTTCCTGTTAGTGCGATGGTTCATCAGGATCAGTTGAATAGTGAAGTGATAATTATTAATTCCCCCATTAGATTGGGTAGGGGAGGGAGGGCGAGGTTGGCAAGGCTAGCGATAAATCATCAGGCGGTTATTAAAGGTAAGATTATTTGAAGTCCTCGAGCTAAGATCATGGTTCGGCTGTGAGTTCGTTCATAGTTTGTGTTTGCTAAGCAGAATAGGGCGGAGGAGGTAAGTCCATGAGCGATTATGAGGATGAGGGCACCGGTAAATCCTCAGGGGGTTTGGATGAGAATTCCTGCTGCTACGAGGCCTATGTGGCTGACTGATGAGTAGGCGATTAGTGACTTTAGGTCGGGTTGGCGGAGGCAGATTGAGCCTGTCATGATTACTCCTCAGAGGGCGAGGACAATGAAGGGGTAGCTGAGTTCTTTAGTGAGGGGTTCTAATATAATTATTATGCGCATTATTCCGTACCCCCCTAGTTTTAGTAGGACGGCGGCAAGGACTATGGAGCCGGCAATTGGGGCTTCAACGTGGGCTTTGGGGAGTCAGAGATGTGCTCCGTAGAGGGGTATTTTTACTAGAAAGGCTAATAAGCAGCCGGCTCATCATAGTTTATCTGCGAAAGATGAGAGTTGTATGGAGGGAGTGTATTGAAGTGTGAGGAGGGAAAGAGTGCCGGAGTTGTTTTGGAGGAGGAGGAGAGCGACGAGGAGGGGGAGAGAGCCTGCTAGGGTGTAAAATAAGAAGTAAGTTCCTGCGTTTAGACGTTCCGTTTGGTTCCCCCATCGAGTGATAATGATGAGGGTCGGGATTAATGTGGCTTCAAATATAATGTAGAACATAATGATTTCGGTTGCGCTGAAAGCTAGAATTAGGAAAATTTGTAAGGATGTGAGGAGTGTGATGTATATGCGTTGTCGATTGATAGGCTCGGAGGAGGTATGGTTTTGGCTTGCAAGAATTATTAGGGGGAGAAGTCAGCAGGTTAGAACAAGGAGTGGGGTTGATAGGGGGTCGGTTGCTATGTATGGGTTAAGGAAGGACCAGCCAGTGTCTGTTGATTTTAATCAAGTTAGGCTGGAGAAGGAAATAATTAGGCTGTAGGTTAGTGTGGTGGACCAGAGTTGTTTGGCAGGGGTAACTCAGGTAGTTGGGATAAGCATGATGGTGGGGATGAGAATTTTTAGCATTGTAGGAGGTTGAGGCTTTGGAGTCGATCGGTGCCGTGGGTGCGGGCGGTGGCAACTAGAAGGGCGAGACCTGCGCTTGCTTCGCAGGCTGAGAAGGCTAGTAGTAGCATGGGGGAGGCTGAGAAACTAGTTGAGTTTAGTTCTAGTGTTCATAGGGACAGAGCGATAAATAGCGATAGTATTATTCCTTCTAAGCACAGGAGGGCGGAGAGAAGGTGTGTTCGGTGTAATGCTAGGCCTGCCAGTCCTAGTATGAATATTGAGGAGAAGGCAAAGTGAGTGGGGGTCATTAGACGGTTGTGGATTTTAACCACAGGTTCTTGAGCCGAAATCAAGGGTTTTTCTTAAACTAACAGCCTATTCAGCCCATTCGAGGCCTCCTTGAATTCACTCGTAGATTAGGCCGAGGGTGAGTAGGGTAAGGATGGCGAGGGCTCAAGTGAATGTTGTGAGGGGGGAGGAAAGTTGATCTCCTCATGGGAGCGGTAGGAGAAGGGCGATTTCTAGGTCAAAGAGGAGGAAGAGGATTGCCACAAGGAAGAATCGGAGGGAAAAGGGTAGACGGGCCGATCCTAGGGGGTCAAAGCCACATTCGTATGGTGAGAGTTTTTCATGGTCCGGGGTTATTTGGGGGAGTCAGAAGGAGATGAGGGCTAGAAGGGTAGAGAGTACAATGGAGATAGAGAGAGTTGTTGTGACTAAGTTCATTATTTTTCCTTGGATTTTAACCAAGACTAGGTGATTGGAAGTCACATGTACTAGCTTTAATACTAGAAAAATATGAGCCTCATCAGTAGATTGAGATGTAGAGGAACAGTCAAACGACGTCTACGAAGTGTCAGTATCAGGCAGCGGCTTCAAATCCGAAATGGTGTTCTGATGTAAAGTGGTATTGAACTTGTCGTAGTAGGCAGACGGCTAGGAAGGAAGAGCCGATAATGACGTGAAGTCCGTGGAAGCCTGTGGCGACAAAAAATGTGGAGCCATATACTCCGTCTGCAATTGTAAAGGGGGCTTCATAGTACTCTATTGCTTGTAGGAGTGTAAAGTAAAAGCCTAGGAGGATTGTTAGGGTGAGGGATTGAATAGCTTCTTTTCGGTGGCCTTCCATGATGCTGTGGTGTGCTCAGGTGACTGTTACTCCTGAGGCTAGGAGAACGGCTGTGTTTAGGAGAGGGACTTCAAAGGGGTCTAGGGTTGTGATGCCTGTGGGGGGTCAGCAGCCCCCGAGTTCGGGTGTAGGGGCAAGGCTTGAGTGGTAGAATGCTCAAAAGAATCCTAGGAAAAAGAATACTTCGGAGGTGATGAATAAGATTATGCCGTATCGAAGACCTTTTTGGACGGGTGGGGTGTGATGTCCTTGGAATGTGCCTTCTCGGATGATGTCTCGTCATCATTGGTATATTGTTAGAAGAAGAAGAATTAGTCCTAGTGTTATTAGTGTTATATTATGGAAGTGTATTCAGACTGCTAAACCGGATGTTATAAGGAGGGCGGCTACGGCTCCTGTAAGGGGCCATGGGCTGGGGTCTACTATGTGATATGCGTGTGCTTGATGGGCCATTAGACGTTTTCTTGTAGATAGAGGCTTAAGAGGAGGACAAATACGTAAGCTTGAATTATGGCTACGGCTACTTCTAGAAGTGTTAGTAGAAGTAGGAGGGTGGCTGTTAGTAGTGCAACTGTTGGTATCAGAGGGAGGAGGACGAATGCAGCAGTGGCAATGAGTTGAATTAGGAGATGGCCGGCTGTTAAGTTCGCTGTTAGCCGCACTCCCAGGGCTAGGGGTCGGATAAATAGACTGATTGTCTCGATAATGATGAGGATAGGGATGAGGAGGGTTGGTGTGCCTTCTGGTAAAAGATGGCCTAATGCATGAGTTGGTTGGTTTCGCATGCCAATGATTACGGTAGCAAGTCATAGGGGGACGGCAAAGGCTATGTTGAGGGATAATTGTGTTGTAGGTGTAAAGGTGTAGGGTAATAGGCCTAACATGTTTAGCGTAATAAGGAAAAGTATTAGGGAGGTTAGTAAGGTGGCTCATTTGTGACCTCCTAGGCTTAAGGGTTGGAAGATCTGTTGGGTGAAGCGGTTAATAAATCACCCTTGGAGGGTGAGTAGGCGGTTATTTAGTCAGCGCGCTGAAGGTTTGGGGTAAAGTACTCAGGGTAAACTTAGGGCTAGCGCGATTAGTGGAATTCCTAGATATGTGGGGCTCATAAATTGGTCGAAGAAGCTTAGTGTCATGGTCAGTTTCAGGGTTCTGTTTTAAGTGTCTTGGTGCTTTGTGGGGCGGGCTCGTTTGGAAAGGAGTGTGCTAGAACTTTTGGGGGAATAATTGTTAGGAAGATTAGTCAGGAGAAAATTAGGATGGCGAATCAAGGTGAGGGATTGAGTTGTGGCATCTCGCTAAGGGTGGTTGGGAGTCACCGATCTCTAGCTTAAAAGGCTAGCGCTGTTCCCTGTTTAGCTTCTTAGCGAAGCGTCTTCAAGTATTAGGGAGGATCAGTTTTCAAAATGTTCTAGTGGGACTGCTTCTACTACAATTGGTATAAAGCTGTGGTTTGCACCGCAGATTTCGGAGCATTGTCCGTAAAATACCCCTGGTCGGGATGCAATGAAAGCTGTTTGATTTAGACGTCCAGGGACTGCGTCTATTTTTACCCCCAGGCTGGGAACAGCTCATGAGTGGAGTACATCTTCTGCTGAGACCAGGATTCGAATTGGAGATTCAACTGGGACTACTATTCGGTGGTCAGCTTCTAGAAGGCGGAATTGTCCGGGAGTTAAATCTTGTGTTGGGATTATGTAGGAGTCAAAGCCAAGGTCCTCGTAGTCGGTGTATTCGTAGCTTCAGTATCATTGATGGCCTATGGCTTTGATTGTTAGATGTGGGTCGTTGATTTCGTCTATTAAGTAGAGGATTCGGAGGGAGGGAAGTGCAATAAGGATAAGGATGATGGCGGGGAGGAGGGTTCAGATGATTTCAATTTCTTGGGAATCTAAGATGAATTTATTAGTGAGTTTAGTGGTTACTATTGCCACAATAATATAAAGCACAAAGGTGCTAATTAAAAATACGATTATTAGGGCGTGGTCATGGAAGTGAAGAAGTTCTTCTATCACAGGTGAAGCTGCATCTTGGAATCCTAGTTGGGAGGGATGTGCCATTGTTGTAAAACACGCGAGAGTTTAACTCACAATTCTGCCTTGACAAGGCAGTGTAATTTTCTATTTTACTAGTGTTTTATAAAGAAAGTGACAGAGTGGTTATGTGGTTGGCTTGAAACCAATTTATAGGGGTTCAATTCCCTTCTTTCTCGTATATTTGTTAGGTTAGTTTAGGCTAGGTGTTTGTTGTACTTGAACGAATGCTGGCTCTTCAAAGGTGTGATAGGGGGGCGGGCAGCCGTGTAGTCATTCTGCATTTGTTGTTGTTAATTCAACGGACAGTACCTCTCGTTTGGCAGCAAAAGCCTCTCAAATAATAAAGAGGAACATGATGACTGCTACTAGGGAGATTATTGAGCCGATGGAGGAAATTGTATTTCAAAGGGTGTAGGCATCTGGATAGTCAGAGTATCGACGAGGCATGCCTGCTAGTCCAAGGAAGTGTTGTGGGAAGAAGGTAAGGTTGACACCCACGAACATAACTACGAAGTGAATTTTAGTTCATGTGCTGTGGAGTGTGTAGCCTGAAAATAGGGGAAATCAGTGAACGAACCCAGCAACGATTGCAAAGACAGCGCCTATTGAGAGGACGTAGTGGAAATGTGCGACTACATAGTATGTGTCGTGGAGCATAATGTCTAATGAAGAATTAGCTAGGACGATTCCTGTTAGGCCTCCTACGGTGAAGAGGAAGATGAAGCCCAGGGCTCAGAGGAGAGGGGTTTCTCATTTAATGGAGCCACCATGAAGTGTGGCTAGTCAGCTAAAGACTTTTACTCCGGTGGGGATGGCAATAATTATTGTAGCGGAGGTGAAGTAGGCTCGTGTGTCTACGTCCATGCCGACGGTAAACATGTGATGGGCCCATACGATGAACCCTAAGAGACCGATGGCCATTATAGCCCATACTATACCCATATATCCGAAGGGTTCTTTTTTACCAGCATAGTAAGCAACGATATGGGAAATCATGCCAAATCCGGGGAGGATCAGAATATATACTTCTGGATGACCAAAGAATCAAAATAGGTGTTGGTAAAGAATGGGGTCTCCTCCTCCCGCAGGGTCAAAGAAGGTTGTATTTAAGTTTCGGTCAGTTAGAAGTATTGTGATTCCGGCAGCAAGAACTGGAAGGGACAGGAGAAGAAGGACAGCGGTAATTAGAAGGGCTCATACAAATAGGGGTGTTTGATATTGGGAGATGGCTGGGGGTTTTATGTTAATAATGGTAGTGATAAAGTTGATTGCCCCAAGGATTGAGGACACACCGGCCAGGTGAAGTGAAAAGATAGTTAAATCAACAGATGGACCAGCATGCGCTAGGTTTCCCGCTAGTGGAGGATAAACAGTTCATCCTGTTCCAGCACCAGCTTCAACGCCAGAGGAGGCCAGGAGAAGGAGGAATGAGGGGGGAAGAAGTCAGAAGCTCATATTATTTATTCGGGGAAAGGCTATGTCGGGGGCGCCAATCATTAGTGGAATTAGTCAGTTTCCAAAGCCTCCAATCATGATTGGTATAACTATAAAGAAAATTATTACAAAGGCATGTGCGGTAACAATAACGTTGTAAATTTGATCGTCTCCGAGGAGAGAGCCTGGTTGGCTTAGTTCTGCTCGAATTAGTAGGCTTAGTGCAGTACCCACTATTCCGGCTCAAGCACCAAATACTAGATAAAGGGTGCCGATATCTTTGTGATTAGTCGAGAAAAATCAACGTGTGATTGCCACAGGTAGGATGGCTGAGAGTTAAGCGGTGGATTGTAGCCCCATAAACAGAGGTTTAATTCCTCTTTCTATCAAGCCCTGAGGTGTCGAACATATTAGATTGCAAATCTAAAGTCGCAGGCTAATACCTGCTGGGGCTTTCCCCGCCTTTTAAGTCGGGGCGGGGAAAGATAGATAGATGCTCGCTGGTTTGGGCGCTTAGCTGTTAACTAAGAGTTTGTAGGATCGAGGCCTTCCTATCTAGTGAAAGGCTTTAGCTTAATTAAAGTGTCTGTTTTGCATGCAGAAGATGTGGGTTAGTGTCCTGCAAGTCTTATCAGGGGCTGGGAGATTTTCACTCCCGCTTGGGGCTTTGAAGGCCCTTGGTCTGGATGCTATCCTAAGCCTCTAAGTAATTAGTAGTGATGTTATGGCTGGTGTGAGTGGAAGGAGGCAGATGGAAAGTGAGGTTGAAATGGCTAGGGGAAGTGTAGTTTGTGAGGAGGGAAGGCGTCAGGGGGTTGTGCCTGTGAGGTTGTTGGGGGAAATAGTAAGGGTTATGGCGTAGGATAGGCGAAGGTAGAAGTATAGGCTGAGGAGGGCTGTTAGGGCTGCTAGGGTGGCGGCTGGGGCTAGTTCTTGTTTGGTGAGTTCTTGTAGGATTAGTCATTTTGGTATAAAGCCTGTAAGAGGAGGGAGGCCTCCTAGTGAGAGGAGGATTAGGGGTGTGAGTGAGGTTAGGGCGGGGCTTTTTGTTCATGATGTGGCTAGTGTATTGATGTTAGTGGCTTTATTGAGTTTAAAGATTAGAAATGTGGAAGATGTTATGATGATATATGTTAGGAGAGCAAGAAGTGTGAGGGAAGGAGAGAATTGTAAAACAAGAATTATTCAGCCTAGGTGGGCGATTGATGAGTAGGCTAGGATTTTTCGTAGTTGTGTTTGGTTTAAGCCCCCTCAACCTCCAACGAGGGTTGATATTAAGCCTAAGAGGATAAGCATGGTCGAGTTAGTGGGTTGGATTTGTAGGAGGAGGGCGAAGGGGGCGAGTTTTTGTCAAGTGGATAAGATAAGTCCAGTGGTGAGGTCGAGGCCTTGGAGGACTTCGGGGAGTCATGCGTGGAGGGGGGCAAGGCCGATTTTAAGTGCTAGGGCAAGTGTAATTATAGTGGCAGGAAGTGGGTGGGAGAGTTGTTGGATTTCTCATTGGCCTGTAAGTCAAGCGTTAGTAATGCTTGCGAATAGTAGGGTGGCTGCGGCAGCGGCTTGGGTAAGGAAATATTTTGTAGTGGCTTCAACTGCTCGGGGGTGATGGAGTTGAGCTATTAGTGGAATGATAGCGAGGGTGTTAAGTTCAAGGCCTATCCAGGCAAGGAGTCAGTGAGAGCTTGCAAATGTAATTGTGGTTCCTAGGCCTAGTCCAAAGAGAAGGGTAGCTAAGATGTAAGGGTTCATTAGTAAAGGAAGGAGTTTAACCAACATGTTTGGGGTATGGGCCCAAAAGCTTTTTTAGCTGACTTTACTAGGAAGTGGTGTAGTGGAAGCACTAAGAGTTTTGATCTCTTCAGGTAGGGTTCGAGTCCCTTCTTTCTAAGGAGCGGGAAGGGTTTTAACCTTCATGATTCACTCTATCAAAGTGACCCTTTAATTCAGGCACAGCTCCGGTTATAGTTGCGGGGGGAGTCCTGTTAGTGCGATGGGAAGGGCTAAATGTCAAATTACCAAGGCTAGGGTGAGGGGGAGGAAGTTTTTTCAGATTAAGTGCATGAGTTGGTCATAGCGGAATCGGGGGTAGGAGGCTCGAACTCAGAGGAAGAGGACTGAGAGAAGGGTAGTTTTAATTATAAGGTTGGTAGTGGTGAGTTCGGGTGTGAGGTGGAAGATGGAAGTGCCGAGGAAGAGGATGGCGGACAGGGTGTTTATTAGGAAGATGTTGGCGTATTCGGCAAGAAAAAATAGGGCAAAAGGACCTCCTGCATATTCTACATTGAAGCCGGAGACGAGTTCAGACTCGCCTTCGGTCAGGTCGAATGGGGCTCGGTTGGTTTCTGCTAGGGTTGAAATGTACCATATTGCGGCTAAGGGTCAGGTGGGTAAGATTAATCATGTACTTTCTTGGGCGGTGCTGAATGTTTGTAGGGTAAAGCCTCCTGTGAAGATGATAGCATTTAGTAGGATGAGTCCAAGGCTTACTTCGTAGGAGACAGTTTGGGCGACAGCCCGGAGGGCCCCAATGAGTGCATATTTTGAATTTGAAGCTCATCCTGAGCCGAGAATAGAATATACTGCTAGGCTAGAAAGGGCTAAAATGAAGAGAATACCAAGATTAAGGTCTGCTATGGGGAATGGTAAAGGAATGGGAGTTCAGAGGGTTAGTGCAAGAGTGAGGGCTAGTATAGGGGTGAGTAGGAATAGAACTGGTGAGGAAGTGGAGGGATGTACGGGTTCTTTTATGAATAGTTTTAGGCCGTCTGCGATTGGCTGGAGGAGTCCGTAGGGTCCAACGATGTTAGGACCTTTACGTAATTGTATGTAGCCGAGAACTTTTCGTTCAACTAGTGTTAGAAGTGCGACAGCTAGCAGAATGAATACTATAAGGATAAGGGGGTTGAGGAGGGAGGTAATTAGTGTTGTAGTCATAGTTAAGGGGAGGAATTGAACCTCCGTGGAAAGGGCTTAGGTCTTTTGCAGTGACCGGGCTCTGCCACCTTAACAAGCTATTTCTCTTTAGCTTGGGGAGACGCCTTTTTGTCTATTTTAGTTGTCTTCATTAGATAAGGGGGAGGCGTGTTTGGAACATGGGCCTCTTCTTTTCGGTCCTTTCGTACTGGAAAAGATCGTAACATAGATAGAAACTGACCTGGATTACTCCGGTCTGAACTCAGATCACGTAGGACTTTAATCGTTGAACAAACGAACCCTTAATAGCGGCTGCACCAATAGGATGTCCTGATCCAACATCGAGGTCGTAAACCCCCTTGTCGATATGGGCTCTAGAAGGGGATTGCGCTGTTATCCCTAGGGTAACTCGGTCCGTTGATCGGCTTTGCCGGATCATTTTTGGTCAGAAGTTCTGTTGCTTAGAGCGGTAGTTCTTGGCTTTAAGAGGAGTTGTGTTCTTAGTCCACATGGGGGTTTTTTATTTCCCCGCGGTCGCCCCAACCAAAGGCATTTGAACGGGGTCTAATTAGTTTTGTCTTTTGTGTTAGGGGCTTAACATAGTCTGTTCAGAAGCCTGAAGCTCCATAGGGTCTTCTCGTCTTATGGGTGTATCCCCGCTTCTGCACGGGGAGATCAATTTCATTGACGGGAAAAAGGAGACAGTTAAGCCCTCGTTGTGCCATTCATACGGGTCTTCATTTAAAAGACAAGTGATTGCGCTACCTTTGCACGGTCAAAATACCGCGGCCGTTAAACATATAGTCACAGGGCAGGCGGGACCTCTTATGTTTTGTTTAACAAGAGGCGATGTTTTTGGTAAACAGGCGAGGCTTATGTTTGCCGAGTTCCTTCTTTTTCTTTCTGTCTTTCCTGTTGGGCACACCAGTGTGGGGTTAACGGTGGGTTGTTGGATGGTTTTCTGGTTATTTGTTTTTTGTCCAGTTCCCTCTTTGTTTTGGGGTCGTTAATGTTCGGTGGGGGTTCGTTCCGATGTACGTGTGTGCAAGGAGAGAGGCGGGTACTCTCTTATTACTCATTTTAGCATAATCGCTCCCATGTGGTAAGAATGGGACGGCCTGGTAGGGTTAGAGGGATAAGATATTTTTATCGGTATTGGGAGGAGGGGTGGAATGTCTGAGCTTTAACGCTTTCTGTTTGGATGGCTGCTTTTAGGCCCACTAAAACATTTACCTTTAATTTGTTGTGATCTTTACCCTGCTGTAAAAGTTGTATCTTGTTTCAAAGGGGCTGTACCCCCTTTGACTAACTCCTTTAAATTCTTTTTGTCTGTTTTGAGCTTAGGGCTGAGGGGAGGGAAGAATTATAAAGGGCTGAACTTCTATTCAGTTCCCAAGCAACCAGCTATAACTAAGTTCGGTAGGTCTGTCACCTCTACTCAAAGTTCTTCCCACTCTTTTGCCACAGAGACGGGTTTGCCCCATAATTAGGCTGTCTTGGAGTAGCTCACTTAGTTTCGGGGTATTAAACTTTAATGCTTTTTGCTTAAGTATTTCTTGCTAAATCATGATGCAAAAGGTACGAGAAGTAATCTCTGCTTTTTGGTGTTTTACTGAGTTGTTTCATTTCTCTTTCAGCTTTCCCTTGCGGTACTTTCTCTATTGCTTCGTAGGTCCTTTTTCGTCGCCCGTACTTGGGAGGAAGAATGGTTTATTTTTGGGCTGAAGTATTTGTAGGGGTATGGGTAGTGGAATGTTGGTATTGTTGGGGTGAGCTAGCTGTTGGGCGTCAGGGCGACTCGATTTGCACGGGTGACTTCTCAGTGTAAGGGAGATGCTTTTCTGTCTTAGCTACGCTCTGATTTTTCCAAGTGCACCTTCCGGTACACTTACCATGTTACGACTTGCCTCCCCTTTACCGGAAAGGGATATTATGAATTAGAAATGTTGTTGGCTTGGGGAGAGTGACGGGCGGTGTGTGCGCGCTTCAGGGCCAGTTTCAGTAGAACTCTCTATTTTCTGCTTACTGCTAAATCCTCCTTCTGATGTACGTTTCATTACGTCGTTCGTGTTCCCTGTGTACAGGGAATGTAGCCCATTTCTTCCCCTCTCATATGCTACACCTCGACCTGACGTTTTGGGTTTTACTGGTTTTGCTTACTATAGGTCCTTCACAGGGTAAGCTGACGACGGCGGTATATAGGCGGGAAAAGCAAGGGAGGGTGAGGTTTAACGGGGGTTATCGGTTCTAGAACAGGCTCCTCTAGGTGGGTCTAAAGCACCGCCAAGTCCTTTGGGTTTTAAGCTAATGCTCGTAGTCCCCTGGCGGATAGCGGGTGTAAATTGCTATCAAAGTTTAGGGCTGGGCATAGTGGGGTCTCTAATCCCAGTTTGTTTCACAGCTTTCGTGGGGTCGGGTAATATAAAGTCACTTTCGTGGTGGGGCTTCTTATCTTCGGGAACGTATGACAGTTCTGAAGGTGTTCGGCTTTAGTAGTAATTTTTCCCTAGCCACTCTTTACGCCGGTGTCTGTCAACTTGGGCCTCTCGTATAACCGCGGTGGCTGGCACGAGTTTTACCGGCCCTGTTGGCTTTAACTAAGTCAAGTTTTCACTTATGGCTTAATGTCTGTCACTGCTGAATTCCCTTGAGGGGGTGGCTAAGCAAGGTGTCATGGGCTATAGTGGAATGTGCCTGATACCGGCTCCTTGTTTTCGGGTGGAAAACTGTGGGCATTCTCACGGGGGTGCGGAGACTTGCATGTGTAAGTTTAGCTAAAGCTGACAGTAAAGTCAGGACCAAGCCTTTATGCTTGCGGGACCTTTCTAGGGTCCGTCTTAACATCTTCAGTGTTATGCTTTAGTTAAGCTACGTTAGC